ACAAAATTATCTATATTTGAAACAGGAATAAAAGTAGTGGATCTTTTAGCTCCTTATCGTCGTGGAGGAAAAATTGGACTATTCGGAGGAGCCGGAGTGGGTAAAACAGTATTAATTATGGAATTAATTAATAACATTGCAAAAGCACACGGCGGGGTATCCGTATTTGGTGGAGTAGGTGAACGTACCCGTGAAGGGAATGATCTTTATATGGAAATGAAGGAATCTAAAGTTATTAATGAAGAAAATATTGGGGAATCAAAGGTAGCCCTAGTCTACGGTCAAATGAATGAACCCCCAGGGGCTCGTATGAGAGTTGGTTTAACAGCGTTAACTATGGCGGAATATTTCCGAGATGTTAATAAACAAGACGTACTTCTTTTTATCGATAATATATTTCGTTTTGTTCAAGCGGGATCCGAGGTATCCGCCTTATTAGGTAGAATGCCTTCGGCTGTTGGTTATCAACCTACCCTTAGTACTGAAATGGGATCTTTACAGGAAAGAATTACTTCTACAAAAGAAGGGTCCATAACTTCGATTCAAGCAGTTTATGTCCCTGCAGATGATTTAACCGATCCAGCTCCAGCAACGACATTTGCACATTTAGACGCTACTACGGTACTATCAAGAGGATTAGCGGCTAAAGGTATCTATCCTGCAGTTGATCCTTTAGATTCAACATCAACTATGCTCCAACCAAAAATAGTAGGTAGTGAACATTATGAAACTGCGCAAAAAGTCAAGCAAACTTTACAACGTTACAAAGAACTTCAAGACATTATAGCAATTCTGGGGTTAGACGAATTATCCGAAGAAGATCGATTAACTGTAGCAAGAGCACGAAAAATTGAGCGTTTCTTGTCACAACCTTTTTTCGTAGCAGAAGTTTTTACAGGTTCTCCAGGAAAATATGTCGGACTGGCAGAAACTATTAGAGGGTTTAAATTAATCCTTTCCGGAGAATTAGATAGTCTGCCCGAACAGGCCTTTTATTTAGTAGGTAACATTGATGAAGCTACCATGAAAGCTACGAATTTAGAAATGGAGAACAAATGACTTTAAATCTTTGTGTATTGACACCGAATCGAATTGTTTGGGATTCTGAAGTAAAAGAAATTATTTTATCTACGAATAGTGGTCAAATTGGCATATTACCAAACCATGCGCTTATTGCCACAGCTGTGGATATAGGTATTTTGAAAATTCGTATTAATACCGAATGGGTAACAATGGCTCTTATGGGTGGTTGTGCTAGAATAGGCAATAATCAGATTACTGTCTTAGTAAAGGATGCTGAGAAGGGGAGTGAAATTGATGCAAAAGAAGCTCAGCAAACTCTTGAAATAGCCGAAACTAACTTGCGAAAAGCTGAAGGAAAAAGACAAATTATTGAGGCAAATATAGCTCTCAAACGGGCTAGAGCACGAGTCGAGGCTATTAATGTAATTGCGTAACAAATTGTTTTGTTTGATTCAATACTGATAAACAAGAATTGTTAAGTTAACAAGTAACAAGAACTTCTGATAAGTTCGGGTTCTACAGCCTAGTTATTTCCAATATAGAATAACTATAGAAACTGTAGTTCATCTACTTGAATAGAATTGGAATTGGAATCAATTCCAATTCTTGAAAAAATAAATAAAGATTGACAATCTAAAGAATAAAAAAGAAATAAAACCAAATTAGGTATAAAAATGGATTATATAGTATTATATGCAATAGGATTATTGGTAATAATTACCTACTATTGGATTTGAACCAATGACTCCCGCCGTATGAAAGCAATACTCTAACCACTGAGTTAAGTAGGTCTTTGTTCATTAAGACATAACAATAAATAAAAAGAAAATCCCCTGGAATGAATTATAAATTCAATCCTTTTTGGAAGCAATACCAATAAAAGAGAACGAAGAACTAAGACATTGAATGAGTTAATCATTATCTTGACAAAAGACTCTTACTGAAATAAAATATGTACTACAAATACAAGGGCTATAGCTCAGTTTGGTAGAGCAACTCGTTTACACGTGCGCCAATGTTTTTTCAAAGGAGTTGGAATCAAAACACTGATTGAAAAGTCGATGTCTGACTCCCTGAAGTTTATACAACAAGAGAACAATAGCCTGACAAAAAGGAATTCGGTTTACTTTCACTTTTAATAGTTCCTTTAGGCATTTTATGCTTTGAGGTAGTTTTTAGAAAAAAATGATTGATTTACAATCTTGATAAGGTGAATAACCCAATGCTTAGTGACGATAAAGACCTCAAAAGATTCTCTTTTCGTTTTATCATATGAACTTTAAAGGTGTATGAAGTTTATATGTTATACTTTAAATGGCCGATCGATGGAGAATAATTTCTATATAAAATAGATTGAAATTAGGTTGATCTAAACTAAAAGCTGACCTACGTCAGGATAATCTTTCTTTGAAAGACTTTGGTAGTGCTTTAGAATACTGTTCTAAAAAAAAATAGGAGCACCAGGAACTATATATATCTTATTTTTTTTTATAAGATAAAAATGGTAAATTAATTTGTAAACTAATTTTTCGTTTCTTTTCAATTAATGAAAGAGCCCAATGCAAAAAAGGCAAAAAAGATGCATGTTGGGTTTTTGAAACAGTTTGAATCATTTTTATATTAATAAGTTTGATCTGTTTTACCGAGAAGGTCTACGGTTCGAATCCGTATAGCCCTACAAAAAACTACACCGAAGAACTTAAGTAGTTTTCAACTACTACTTAGTTAATTGTTACTTAATTGAAGTAATTGAATAAAAGATATATATATATATATATATATATATATCTTTGTTTATTAAAAAAAAATTGAATAAGTTGGCAATCAATTAGAAAAAATGATTCTAACTCATATAGAATCATGGGAGTATACCTATGTTTTTAAGTTATGAATATGATATCTTCTGGGCATTTCTAATAATCTCAAGTGTTATTCCTATTTTAGTATTTTTTATTTCTGGAGTCTTATCACCAATAAAAAAAGGACCCGAAAAACTTTCCACTTATGAATCCGGTATAGAACCCTTGGGTGATGCTTGGTTACAATTTAGAATCCGTTATTATATGTTTGCTCTAGTTTTTGTTATTTTTGACGTTGAAACGGTTTTTCTTTATCCGTGGGCAATGAGTTTCGATATATTGGGGATATCCGTATTTATCGAAGCTTTAATCTTTGTTTTTATCCTAATTGTTGGTTTAGTTTATGTGTGGCGAAAAGGAGCATTAGAATGGTCTTAGTCTTATACCTTGAATATTCGGACAATAATACTTAAAAAAAGAACAAATATTAAGATAGTTATGAATTCCATGGAGTTTCCTTTACTTAATCGGACAAACCAACCTTCTGTTATTTCAACCACATCAAATGATCTTTCAAATTGGTCAAGACTCTCCAGTTTATGGCCCCTTCTCTATGGTACGAGTTGTTGCTTTATTGAATTTGCTGCATTAATAGGTTCACGATTTGATTTTGATCGTTATGGATTAGTACCAAGGTCTAGTCCTCGACAGGCTGACCTAATTTTAACAGCAGGCACCGTCACTATGAAAATGGCTCCGTCTTTAGTAAGATTATATGAACAAATGCCGGAACCCAAATATGTTATTGCTATGGGAGCCTGTACAATTACAGGTGGAATGTTCAGTACGGATTCTTATAGTACAGTTCGAGGAGTTGATAAGTTAATTCCAGTAGATGTTTATTTGCCCGGTTGTCCACCAAAACCCGAAGCGGTTATAGATGCTATAACAAAACTTCGAAAAAAGATATCTCGAGAGATTTCTGACGATCGAATTAGATCGCAAGGGGGAGGACGTTGTTTTATTACTATTCACAAATTGAATATTGAATGGACTACTCAAACTGGATACTTTAGTCAAGATTTACTTTCTAAATCATCGTCCATTTCCAAAGCGAGCACTGATATTTTTTTTAATTATAAAAAATCAGTTTATTCATACGAATTTATAAATTCGGATTCCTTTGAACAAGAAAAAAAAAGCGAAAAAAATATTACGAACTTTGATTCTATTGAAAAAGACTTAAATAAATAAACATGTGTTAGAGGGAAAAAAGATGAAGGATCGTTTGTCTGCTTGGCTCGTCAAACATGGTTTAGTTCACAGATCTTTGGGTTTTGATTACCAAGGAATAGAGACCTTACAGATAAAGCCTGAGGATTGGCATTCCATTGCTGTTATTTTATATGTATATGGTTACAATTATTTACGTTCCCAATGTGCCTATGATGCATCCCCAGGCGGACTGTTAACAAGTGTATATTATTTGACAAGAATAGAAGATGATATAGATCAACCCGAAGAAGTTTGTATAAAAGTGTTTGCTCCAAGGTCAAATCCTCGAATTCCGTCGGTTTTCCGGGTTTGGAAAAGTGCGGATTTTCAAGAAAGAGAATCTTATGATATGTTTGGAATAGTGTATGATAATCATCCACGACTTAAGCGGATCTTAATGCCGGAAAGTTGGATAGGATGGCCTTTGAGAAAGGATTATATTGCACCCAATTTTTTTGAAATACAAGATGCTTATTAATTCAATTTAATTATATTTTCAGTCCGAAAACTTAGGATATTCAAAGATTTTTTTCCAATCTTTTAGAGATTGAAAAATTCAATGCAATCTCAATCATATTCGACTCACTTTGCATAGATTCGCAAAAAATAGAATTAAATTGATAATTATCAAATGTTGAATAGATGTTTTTTTTTTTATACTTGTATAAATCAATAACATGAGTTCTGTCTCAGGAACTTTGTACCGCGATTCTTATTGAATAAGTGATATAAGAAAAAAAGTAAAAAAGCAGAGAATCAACACCTATTCATTTTTTCAATTTGAATAAAAAAAAAAATGAATAAATTCAAGAATCTTTTATTTCCAATTTTTTACTTTAAATATGAAATTAGTTTTGGCACGGTTTAATATTCAACTCCTATTTAAACCAATCAATTCATTTCATAATATTATATTGGATATTTAATTATATAAAAAATAATTATATAAACTATGAAAAAGATAATTACTGGTAAAATATGTTATGTCAGGAACCAGATTTGAACTGGTGACACAAGGATTTTCAGTCCTCTGCTCTACCGGCTGAGCTATCCCGACGATTTGCAAGATGGGGTTTAGTAATTTTAAATACTGACTAAGTTATATGTCAATTTTAAATTGATTAAATTTAAATTTAAAATCCTAAATTTAAAGAGGATAAAAAACATGGAAAATCATGGGGATAGAGGGACTTGAACCCTCACGATTTATAAAGTCGACGGATTTTCCTCTTACTATAAATTTCCTTGTTGTCAGTATTAACATGTAGAATGGGACTCTATCTTTATTCTTTTTCATCGAATTATTTCTAAAGTTAACTAAAAATATTTGATATATGCAAGATTTATCTATTTAGTTTTCTAATAGATTTCTTATCTATTTTCTTTTTATTTACTAAACTCAAATAAAAGATTTGATAAATTAATCGTGAAATAACCTTGAGTTATTAGAATAACTTCCATTGAGTCTCTGCACCTATCCTTTCGAATATGGATTTATTTCTATTTATTTCTATTTAGAAATCTTTCCTTTTTTTTTTTTAACACCGGATTTGGCTCAGGATTGCCCGTTTTTTATTCCAGGGTTTCTCTGAATTTGAAAGTTTTCACTTAGTACGTTTCCATACCAAGGCTCAATACAATTAAGTCCGTAGCGTCTACCTATTTCGCCATATCCCCTCGTTTCTTCTTTAGATATACTCTTTTTTTTTTTTTTTTTTGAAACGAACTATTTGCGATTTTTATTTGACCTCATTCTAGCAATTCTCTATCCACAATTCAATAGAATTGAATAGAAATATTCTATTTCTAATACATTCTTATAAATATGCCTATTTGTCTTTTAATTGTATTATTATTAATATTTTACTTGAAGGCTCAAATTGTTAGTTTATTCCTTATGAATAACTATTCATATAACTAAGTCTTAAGAATTTAATGAATTCTTATTCATGTCCAAATTCGATATATAAAAGATTATAAAAGCCCGCTTAGCTCAGAGGTTAGAGCATCGCATTTGTAATGCGATGGTCATCGGTTCGACTCCGATAGCTGGCTTTTCTTGCTTTGTTTTCTTTTTTTTTTTTTTATTATTATTATTTATTATTTCTTTTTTTTTTTTATGGAAAACCCTTATCTTATTTATTATAAGAAATAATGATTTTTATAAAAAATAATGATTCTTAAAAAGTCGAAATTTTTAATTATGCATAAACTAGATTTTTTTTATTTTATATCAAAAAGAATTTTTTAAGAGAATAAACTAACTCTTAAAGAGTTTCAAAAGAAAAAACGGTGTATATAAACATTAAACATTATTAGTGGATATACAATCCAATTGAAATAGGAATTCATCTCTTTTCACTTTAAAAAAGTACTATAATATAGAAGTACCCACTTCTAATTATGTAAATTAGAACCCTAATATCCTATTCCTCTTTATAGTTCAGTTTCACTTTTCGTTTCAGCCATTTTAATACAAAAAAGGAGTCTTTATGTCACGTTACCGAGGGCCTCTTTTCAAAAAGATATGCCGTCTGGGTTCTTTACCGGGACTAACTAGCAAAAGGTCTCGAGTAGGAAATAATGTTCGAAATCAATCACGCCCCATTAAAAAATCTGAATATCGTATTCGTTTAGAAGAAAAACAAAAATTGCGTTTGCATTATGGTCTTACGGAACGACAATTACTTAAATATGTTCGTATCGCCGCAAAAACCAAAGGGCAGACAGGACAGGTTTTATTACAATTACTTGAAATGCGATTAGATAACATTATCTTTAGGTTGGGTATGGCGTCAACTATTCCTCGAGCTCGTCAATTAGTTAACCATAGACATATTTTAGTTAATGGGCATATGGTAAATATACCAAGTTATCGCTGTAAACCACGGGATATTATTACGGCAAGGGATGATGAAAAATCAAAAACTATGATTCTAAATTCTATTGATTCGACTTCAGATAAGGAAATGCCTAAACATTTGATTCTTCATTCATTGGAATCTAAGGGATTAGTCAATCAAATAATAGATCCTACGGCGGTAGGCTTGAAAATAAATGAATTGTTAGTTGTAGAATATTATTCTCGTCAAACTTAATAAATAGAAATAAAGCAAAAAAAAAAGGGTTGGGGAAATAAGATTTCCCATTAATTTGTTTTCCCATCTACTAATTAGCAATAGATAGTAAGATGATAATCCATTTTTATCCTCGATCCTTATTCTCGAATGCTAGGTATCTTTTCATATCTTGTTTCTACTTTAGTTTGGATTGGTTTCTATCTTGCATCGTTTATAATTGTTGAACATGAATGAGAACAACTCTATTCTCTATTTTATTTTAGTAACTATTTTATACTCTCTAAAATAGTTAAGAACAAGAAGTAGATGTATTAAGAAAAGCAATCATAACGGTCAATTTTTTATTCTCTTTTTTTCTCTAAAATTTATTACATATGATCGTCTTGTTTGAAAAGGAAACAATATTACAGAGACGGAGAGAGAGGGATTCGAACCCTCGGTAAACAAAAAAGAGTCTACATAGCAGTTCCAATGCTACGCCTTGAACCACTCGACCATCTCTCCTGAATAATTATGGACAAAAAAACGAATAAATCATAACTATTTGCTATTCCTATTTTAGAAAAACAAGTCTTTACTTTAATTGCTTAAAAGTTTTTGATTTTGGTAGTTATTCATTTGAATAAATTCAAATCCTATATCTCATACTTCTATAACTCCTGAATTTGATTCAGGATAATCCTTTTTATTTTGAAAAACCTTTTGGTAATAAAAAAAAAAAAAGAAAGAAAAAAAGAAAGAGAATTATCTGTTTTTTTTAGTCTGGTTTTATGTGATTTTGTATTTTAGAAGCACTTCTTTGTGGGATTCCTTTCTCGAGAGAACTAATTCTAATTAAAGAAATTTTACGATTGAATTCATACCTATGCCTAGATCCACTGGAAATTTTATTGATAAGACTTTTTCCATTGTCGCCAATATCTTATTACGACTAATTCCCACAACTTCCGGAGAAAAACAGGCATTTACCTATTACAGAGATGGTGTGATTTGATTTTTTTATTTATTGTTTGACATTCTATTCTAAAAACACATTAATCAGAATAGAAAGATTTGAAAAAAAAACTCTACGTTTGTTAAAGGTGAAGTTTTTAAATAATCTAAATAAAACAATTCCTTTTGTCGTGTATCCCCGACTAAATGCAGCCTCAAATGTTTCAATTTTTAATTTTAGCATTGAACGAAAGGTTACATCTATAGTCTCGGGAGCTTTCTTTATATTCTAAATTTACTTTAGTCCACGAGAATCGCTAGGCAGCACAGAGGAAAAAGTACTACGTTTCGGAATCAACAATAAAAAAACTTTGTTAAAAATTATCCCATTTCTAATTAGAATTGGAATCCTGAATAATGGTTAGGACATCAAATATCCATCTCATTTGTACTTTGGATACCCATAGAACCATCGAAGACTGTTGAGGTAACTAATTCCTAGAAAAAAAGACGTTGAGGACAAAGAAATTGTTAGAGTTAACATACTTTTTTCTTTAAAAAAAGACTTTTGCAGGAAGGTTGGCTAGCCAATTCTTTTGCGTAAAAACACTAGCCCCGCTCAATTCATAATCAGAGTATTTCATTATTATTATTTTCTTTTTTTAATATTCTTAATTATGCACATAAGGGAGGAGCCGTATGAAATGAAAATCTCATGTACGGTTCTGAAACGGAGATTCTTTAAATGGAATGACGACCGTAACGAATGTCTGCTCAATCCGAAGGAAATTATGCGGAAGCTTTACAAAATTATTATGAAGCTATGCGATTAGAAATTGATCCATATGATCGAAGTTATATCCTGTATAATATTGGACTTATTCACACAAGTAATGGAGAACATACAAGAGCATTGGAATATTATTTTCGAGCACTAGAACGAAATCCTTTCTTACCACAAGCCTTTAATAATATGGCTGTGATATGTCATTACCGAGGAGAACAAGCTATTCGTCAGGGGGATTCTGAAATTGCAGAAGCTTGGTTTGATCAAGCCGCAGAATATTGGAAACAAGCAATAGCACTTACTCCGGAAAATTATATTGAAGCGCAAAATTGGTTGAAGATTACAAAGCGTTTTGAATAAGCGATCCGTATGAGTTAGTGTTAGTTATTATTTATACTTTAAGAAAATACTTTCTTTTCTATTTTCCCAATAAACGAGATCCTTTGTATTTTCTGCAAAATCTTTTGTATTTTCTATAAAGAAACGATGAAAAAATTTATAGATTTGATTATTAAACCTCCGGTAGTTTCTAAAACTAAATTGTATTCTATACAAACAAAATAGTTGAGAATAAAGAAAATCCCTAGTTTATTAGAACTTTTTTTTTAAGGTATAAATTCGCTTTATACCATACTTTATGGTATAAAGTAAAATCTTTGCTAATTCCTAATAGAATAATAGTAGTACTAAACGGAGCTATCTCTGCGAATTAGGAATACAATAAGAAAAGAATGCTAGGAAGGTATTTTTCATTTTTTTTAAATGGATTGGTTTGTACGAAAAAAAAAAAAAGAGTTTTTGTCATAATTAAAAAAGCGAAAGGGTCCATTGAGCACCTTTTGACTATGTCATAATAGATTCGAACACTTGCCCTGGATAAACCTCCAGATCATAATTGCTCTAGTGAATAACTAAAAAAATCGAAAAATGATAAAATGCTAATTAGGTATAGCAAGGTAAATTCTAAACATTTACCATTCGTTAACTTAATATAAAATTTATTATATTCTGTGGTGGCGAGTCTCTTTGTATGTGTTGTCCGGAAAGAGGAGGGTTCAATGATTAGTCGTTCGCCGGAACCAGAAGTAAAAATTTTAGTAGAT